ATGGTTATTTCGTACCCCCCTTTTTCTTTTCGTATAATTTTGTTTACTATACCCGCTGCTGTAGCATTATAAACATTATTGTTACTCTTGCTCCCGTCGGGATAAATCTGACCTCTTCCTCTGTTCCCGCCTACATATATGGGATATTTTAAGAAGTTAGCATCTTTCTTAGTGGCAGGATCCGGGGAAAGAATAGGAAAGGAGATTTCACTATATTTCTGACCAGGAACAGGACCTATCACAAGAATATTTTTTTTAGTAGGGCGGTAACTTTGAAAAGACAGATTTCCTATCTTTTCTTTAATCTCGGGTGAAATACGATCGGGCGGGGCTAGTTCAAACCCCTCGGGTAAAATAAGAACAGCCCCCACATTCAAAGCTCCTTTTTTACCATTAGCAAGAACTTGTTTCACTTGCAGATCATAGGGAATTCGAACAACTGCTTCAAATACAGTATCCGGAAGTACCGCTTGTGGAACCTCGATATCCACGGGTTTATTAGCTAAATGGCAATTGGCACATACAATACGGCCGGTTGCTTCTCGTGGATTTTCATAACCCTGCTGTGCAAAAATGGGATAGGCATTTGAAACGGGTGCCTGAGTTATTATATATATGATGAGCGATAGGGAAATGGATCGAGTAATCTCTTTCTTTATCGACGAAAAGGTTTTTTTAGTTTGCATGGTCCAATCATTGATCCCGAAAATTTATACAATAAAATTAGGTAGGTCGCCAATAGAGTTGCCTATCTATAATTTTGATATTTACTGAAATAATTTTTCTGAAATATTGGAGAAATCCCTTTACTGGGTAGAAATAATAGGTACAATTTTGAGTGTTTTGCTTATGTACAAAGTAACAAACAAATATTATAATTGGGCCGTTCGATCATTTTTCAGTCATTCATTGAATGATAAATCACTACAAGTGAAGGAGATACACGATTTAAATAACGAAAGATCAAATATTTAAAAATTGTATCTAAAATGACTGGAAAAGTAGAAACAAGACCGGATATAATTTGATCATTATGAGCAAATCCAAAATCTTTGTAGACAGAGCCAATCATTAATTCCCAACCGTGGGGCGAATGGAATCCTATACATAAATCAGTTAATAAAAGAATAGAAAAAGCCTTTATTGTGTCGCTTAAGTTATATAGGAATTCTTGAACCCAAGAGTTAAGAATAACAAGTTCTTCATTACCTAGAATAGAATAACCACTTAGAATAACGAAACAGATTATATTTGTCGAGAAATGCAAAATTGTATGGATACGATCCTCATTGTGCATCTTGATCAATTGGGTCGTTTCTTTGTAGATTTCGACGCGAAGCTTTTGTAAATGCGTTTCTGGGTATTCCTTTATCATTTCCTCCAAACGAAGGAGTTCCTCTAAGTCTATGAATTTTTTTAGAATACTCTTTTCTTGAATATCATTCAAAAAAATTTCGGATTGCCTAATATTCCACCAATTAGTAATCCAAGATTCCAGACTTTTTTTAAATGAGAGAGAGATCCACCAAGGCAAAAATACTATAAATGCAAGATATAGAAGGGAAATAAATACTTTCTTTTTTGCCATTTTTTCGTCTGTGAATTTTTGAAGTTTTAATGAGCTCACCCCATGCGTCGACTCTATATGATACTAATATTTCTATCAAGCATAAGTTATATCCCAACCCAAGCCATCGAGCCCATTAATCTATTTCGAGGTTTTTATTTGTGATGCAGTAGAGTGGTTAGGTTAATCCTTGAATCTAGAAAGAATACAGAAATAGAATAAGAAAGAGCTCACTTCAAAGTAATATTAGTTGGATTTCGAGACGAAAGAACTCCCGTTTTATTAAATAAAATATCAAATATTTGAAAAAAAAAATGATGGACACAAAAAATTTCGTTTTAGAGTTGCTTCGTATACGTTTACTTTGGCTTGAATAGGCAGGCATTCAGAACAAACTTCCGTTAAGTTATGGTATAGAAAAAAAGAGGGTTCTTGAGTTTTTTCCCTCTTGCAAAGTATTCATTTTTCAGTTCCTTTTTTCAAAATACTTCAATTGGTACGCGCAAGAAATAGGCCAATTCAGCAGCTTTTTGCTCAATTTCTCGTGGAGTCAAATTCTCATCAGTACGCGTCAAGGGAATGGCCCCCTGGCCTCTGATTTCCATATAAAGAACCCGACGAGCAAAAAGACCCTCTTTATTTTCTATTCTGATAGACTGAATATCTTTCATAAGGAATCGCAGGAATATGCGACGGTTTTTTCCAGGAAATCCCCAACGAAAAATACACACTATGCCCTCTTTTATATCAAATCGATCATAACCACTACCTACATTCCACGAAATTGTGCACCACAAGTAGGAGCTAATAAAGAGACCCGCGATCCCATAGAAAGACATCACGATCCCCTGTGGAAAAAAAATTATTTGCTGAGAAGGAAACAAAGATATAAAATTCCTACCAAAATAACTGGAGGTTCCAACCAATACAAACCCTAATGAACCCCAAAAAAGAATGAGGGCCCAACCGAAATTACTTATTTTTCGAGATCCCGCTATAAGTTCTATCCATATACGTTCTGATCGCCAACTCATACTCTCACTAGACCTAGTTGCATTTTATTGGAATTGGAAGAATAACAAAAAGAAATTTTAGTTTACTTTTTTTGTTTCCGAAGTAACTCTCATCAACCAGCACTACTATGATGTGAAACTTTTATTTTAGAAAAATCCATCGAATTACTTAGATCCAAACTAAAATAATAACATCTCTTTCATACGATTTCCTATAGATATCCACATATAGATATATTCACTTTACATTTCCGAAACTCTCCCCGCTACCGATCCATTTGAAATTGTTATAATTAATTTACCCATATATCATGTTTACACATACATAAGAGCTTATGCTCGAAAGAAGCCACATGTTATACCATATTCTACTAAATAGATAGGGGTTTTATGATCAAAGTAAGTTTTGAAAAAAAAAAAATGGATACAGAGTTGTCCCTATAGTATCTAAAAAATTTTGTTTTTTTGAACATGAAGAAATAAAGAAACCATTGCAATTGCCGGAAATACTAAGCCCACTAAAGGCACAAAAATAGAGGGAAAGCTGTTGAGAGTTATCATTGAGTGGGTACCTCGATTTAATATTTGTACCTGTTATTTTTATTTATTGCTTTATATTTTATATTAGTATTTTTATTTTAACCTTATATTGTTATAAAGATATTTTATAATTCATATATAATAATTATATTTATATAATATATATAATTATTATATTATACTAAGTATACCTAAGTGAGTATATACCTAAATAAGGAATATATAAGTATATGTTTTAATAATTTTTTTTGAATAAATACTTATAAAAAAATGTGTAAATAAACGGACTTATTCACCCTTCTACACGTTTCTACACGAAATATATGTATGATAATCCACCTTTTTATTATTCATATTTTTTTTTTTATTCATATTTTTAGTTATTTTCGTGCTCTTGTCTTATAATTTAATAATTTTTATTTCAAAAAATTTATTCCGTTTTATTAATTATTAAATTAATAAATAAATTAAAACTCTACTCTACAGCTCTGCTTAATCTAAGTTTGATCCAAAGGAAAGAAGGCGTGTAGCCGAAATAATTCACTCAGAACATCCTTTAAAAGATTACGTGGTACGATTAGATCGAATAAGCCCTTATGGAATAAATATTCAGCCACTTGTGAATCCTCGGGTACTGTCTTATTCAATGTTTGTTCAATTACTCGTTTACCCGCAAATGCAATGTAAGCGTTGGGTTCAGCAATAATGATATCTCCCAACATACCAAAACTAGCTGTCACCCCACCTGTGGTAGGGGATGTAAGGACTGCGACATAAAATAACTTTTTATTTGATTGATAATCATATAAAGCGGCAGATATTTTAGCCATTTGCATCAAGCTCAAACTTCCTTCTTGCATGCGGGCTCCTCCGGAAGCACACACTAGAATAAGAGGTAAAAGTTTATTGGTAGCATACTCAGCCAAACGTGTGATTTTTTCACCTACTACAGATCCCATACTACCTCCCATAAACTGAAAATCCATAACCCCAATTGCTACGGGAATGCCATTTAATTGACCTGTGCCTGTTTGAACAGCCTCAGTTAATCCTGTATTTTTTTGATAAGAATCAATACGATCTTTATAAGGTTCCTCTTCCGAATGAAATTCAATGGGATCTAGAGAGACCATGTCTTCATTCATAGGATTCCAAGTACCTGGATCAATCAAAAGTTCGATTCTATCGAAACTACTCATTTTCAAATGACATCCACACTGTTCACAAATATTCATTTTGGATTTTAAAAATTTCTTATAATTTAATCCATAACAATTTTCGCATTGAATCCACAAATGCCTGTATTTTTGAGTTACATTTAAATTATTAGATCTTATAGTTAAATCACTACCATCTTTGCTAGTTTTGATACTGGAACTCCCGCTTTTACTACTAGTTCTGCTTTCGCCACAAATGTAACTATAAATGTAACTATCACTGTAATTGTCACTATTGCTTAAAATATAACTATCAATACAAATTTGAGAACGAAGATAACTGTCAATGCAACTAGTAATGTGATTATTCCAACTATAATTAGAATTAGTATCATACGGGTAACGGTCGTGGCGATTATCGTCACTTTTAGTTGCAGTATTCATATAACTCGAAGTCTGGTAAAACGAACTTTTTAGTTCACTTAGAAAAGAATGATCGGTGTCAATCTCAAAATTTTTATTTTCAATATCAAAATATATGGAATAACCGTCCCTATTACTATCCATAACGAAAAAAGTCTCATCCGATATTAAATTCCGAATGGATCCGCCGCCGACTAAACGATCAACATTACTGTAATTAGACTTGTCACTACAATTAGACACGTCTTTATCCATATCATCTATAATTTGATCTTCACTTACACTGGTATTTTCAAAAGG